CTAACCACTCAGGAACTACTAATCAAGCGAGACCAAAATTCTTTAGGTTGGAGTGTTCTGGTAAAAGGGAGGGTGGGATTCCTAATTCTTCAGAACGGAATCGAATCATATGTACGGGTCTTTGTAATCTCAGATATACGGCCATTCTCGACGAGAATTCTGATTTATTGGCAAAGCGGCGAAGGAATAGATTCATCATCCCACTCCAAGCGATTCAAGAACGCGAGAATGAACTAACACCCTCTTTGGGGATCTCAATTGAAATACCGAGCAATGGGATTTTCCGTAAAAACAGTATTCTTGCATATTTCGATGATCCGCAATATAGAAGAAAGCACTCGGGAATTACTAAATATGAAACAATCGAAATGCAGTCAATCGTTAAAAACGAGGATTTCATTGAGTATGGGGGAGTCACGGAATTAAAGCCAAAAGACCCAATAAAAGTCGATCGATTTTTTTTTATTCCCGAGGAAGTGCATCTCTTACCCGAATCTTCTTTGATACTGGTACGAAACAATAGTATTATTAGAGGAGATACACCAATCACTTTAAAGACAAGAAGCCGAGTAGGCGGGTTAGTCCGAGTGGAGAGAAAAAAAAAAAGAATTGAACTTCGAATCTTTTCTGGAGAGATCCATTTTCCTGGAAAGACAGCAAGGATCTCCCAACATAGTGGCGTTTTGATACCACCAAGAACAGGAAAGAGAAATTCCAAGGAAAACAAAAAATGGCTGTATATCCAACGGCTCACACTTAACAAGAGAAACTATTTTGTTTTAGTTCGACCTGTAATCACATATGAAATAACGGATGGGATAAATTTAGTAAGACTTTTACCCCCGGATATACTGCAAGAAAGGGATAATGTACAACTTCACATTGTCAATTATATCTTTTATGGAAACGGCACGCTAATTCGGGCAAGTTCGGAGACAGGTATTCAATTAGTTCGGACTTGTTTAGTATTGAATTGGGACCAAGACAAAAAAAGTTCTTCTAGCGACGAGGCCCGTGCTTCCTTTGTTGAAATAAGGACAAATGGTTTGATTCAAGATTTTCTAAGAATCGACTTAGCAAAATCGCCTATTTCGTATACTATCAAAAGGACTGATCTATCGGGTTCAGGGTTGATCTCCGAGAGTGAATCAGATTGCACCAGGATCAACCCCTTTTCTTCCATTTATTCCTATTCCAGAGCAAGGATTCGAGAATCCCTTACCCAACATCAAGGAACTATCCATACGTTGTTGAATCAAAATAAGGAATGCCAATCTTTGATAATTTTGTCAGCATCCAATTGTTCTTGTTCGCGACTAGGTCCATTCAACGATGTAAAGTCTCCTGATGTGATAAAAGAATTCAGTCACAAGGACCCCCCAATTTCAACTAGGAAATTGTTGGGTCCTTTAGGAACAGGCCTTCAAATTGCGAATTTTTATTCATTTTCACATTTAATAACTTCTAATCAGATCTTGGTAACTAACTATTTCCAACTTGACAATTTGAAACCGACTTTTCAAGTACTTCAATATTTTTTAATGGATGAAAATGGGAAAATTGTGAAGCCCGATCCGCGCAAGAACATCATTTTGAATCCATTTGATTTAAATTGGGATTTTTTGCACTACACTTGTTGTGAAAAGTCATCTACAATCATTAGTCTTGGGCAGTTTATTTGTGAAAATGTACGGATAGCCAAAAAAGGACCGCATCTAAAATCGGGTCAAGTTCTAATTGTTCAAGTTGACTCTGTAATAATACGATCCGCTAAGCCCTTTTTGGCTACCCCAGGGGCAACTGTGCGTGGTCATTATGGGAAAATGCTTTCTAAAGGAGATACATTAGTTACATTTATCTATGAAAAATCAAGATCTGGTGATATAACGCAAGGTCTTCCAAAAGTGGAACAGGTGTTAGAAGTGCGTTCAATTGCTTCAATATCAATGAATCTCAAAAAGAGGGTGGAGGGTTGGAACAAATGTATAATAAGAATTCTGGGAATTCCTTGGGGATTCTTGATTGGTGCTGAGCTAACTATAGTGCAAAGTCGTATCTTTTTAGTTAATAAGATCCAAAAGGTTTATCGATCCCAGGGCGTGCAGATACATAATAGGCATATTGAAATTATTGTCCGTCAAATAACCTCCAAAGTGTTGGTTTCAGAAGACGGACTGTCTAATGTTTTTTTACCCGGAGAACTCGTTGGATTGTTGCGAGCGGAACGAATGGGACGCGCTTTGGAAGAAGCGATCTGTTACCGAGCTGTCTTATTGGGAATAACCAGAGCGTCTCTGAATACTCAAAGTTTCATATCTGAAGCGAGTTTTCAGGAAACTGCTCGAGTTTTAGCAAAAGCGGCTCTCCGGGGTCGTATCGATTGGTTGAAAGGCCTGAAAGAGAACGTTGTTCTGGGGGGAATGATACCGGTTGGTACTGGATTCAAAAAAGGATTAGTGCACCCTCCAAAGCAACATAAGCATCTTCCCTTGGAAATAAAAGAGAAGAATCTATTCGAGGGGGAAATGAGAGATATTTTAGTTCACCACAAAACCTTATTTGATTCTTTCCTTTCAAAGAATTTCCACGATACATCAGAACAATCATTTCTAGTATTTAATGATTCCTAAGAGCAGATTCGCCCTTTTGAGTTTAAAAGGATCGATATTTGGATTTGATCCAGTCATTTGATTTGGTAAGAGTAATCAAAATAATAACGAATAGAAAAGAAGAACGGCTTGGCCCTGTCTTTCGGGCCAATCTCTGGTAGAAGGGAAGGTTCCATCGGAACACTTTTTTTTCAGGGTACCTCGTCTCTTTTTGTTTTTTTCAACAAACAAAAAGAGGGAGGAGTGTGGGGAGAAATGACAAGAAGATATTGGAACATAAATTTGGAAGAGATGATGGAAGCGGGAGTTCATTTTGGCCATGATATTCGAAAATGGAATCCTAAAATGGCACCTTATATCTCTGCAAAGCGTAAAGGTAGGCATATTACAAATCTTATTAAAACTGCTCGTTTTTTATCAGAAACTTGTGATTTGGTTTTTGATGCAGCCAGTAGGAAAAAACAATTCTTAATTGTTGGCACTAAAAAAAAAGCAGCTGATTCAGTATTACGGGCTGCAATAAGGGCTCGGTGTCATTATGTTAATAAAAAATGGCTCAGCGGGATGTTAACGAATTGGTCGACTACAGAAACGAGACTTCAGAAGTTTAGAGACTTGAGAACCAAACAAAAAACAGGAAGATTGGATCGTCTTCCAAAAAGAGATGCGGCCATCTTGAAAAGACAATTATCTCACTTGCAAAGATATCTTGGCGGGATTAAATATATGACAGACTTACCCGATATTGTAATCATCGTTGATCAGCACGAAGAATATACGGCCCTTCGGGAATGTATCACTTTAGGAATTCCAACAATTTGTTTAATCGATACAAATTGTGATCCCAATCTCGCAGATATTTCGATTCCAGCGAATGATGATTCTATCTCTTCCCTCCGATTTATTCTTAACAAATTAGTATTCGCAATTCGTGAGGGCCGTTCTGAGTCTCTAATAAATCCGTAATTAATAAGAAGAAAAAGAACTTATGTCGTTTCGGAACCCTCATAGATTTATCGAATCGCTTACTATTTCTGAATCTCAAAAACGAGATAAAAAGAACTGGGCATAGAGTGTGATTAGTTGGTATTCCAAATATACGATTCAAGTAGTTAAGTCAAGAAAAAGATGGTTGAATCAAAAGAATTGCGTTTAAAGTTTTCTTTTTGTCAGAGAGCAATATGAATCTTTTATCAGGTTCCACCAACATACTAAAAGGGTTATACGAGATATCCGGTGTGGAAGTAGGCCAACATTTCTATTGGAAAATCGGGGGTTTCCAAGTTCACGGCCAAGTACTGATTACTTCTTGGGTTGTAATTGCTATCTTATTAGGTTCCGCTGCGCTAGCTGTTCGGAAACCACAAACCATTCCGACCGGCGTTCAGAATTTCTTCGAATATGTCCTTGAATTCATTCGAGATGTGAGTCAAACTCAAATTGGAGAAGAATACGGTCCTTGGGTTCCTTTTATTGGAACTATGTTTCTCTTTATTTTTGTTTCTAATTGGTCGGGCGCTCTTTTACCTTGGAAAATCATACAATTACCTCAGGGGGAGTTAGCCGCACCCACGAATGATATAAATACTACGGTTGCTTTGGCTTTACTCACGTCAGTGGCATATTTCTATGCGGGTCTTACTAAAAAGGGGTTAGCTTATTTCGGGAAATATATTCAACCAACTCCAATCCTTTTACCTATTAACATCTTAGAAGATTTCACAAAGCCCTTATCACTTAGTTTTCGCCTGTTTGGAAATATATTAGCTGATGAATTAGTAGTTGTTGTTCTTGTTTCGTTAGTACCTTTAGTGGTTCCTATCCCTGTCATGTTCCTTGGATTATTTACAAGTGGTATCCAAGCTCTTATTTTTGCAACTTTAGCCGCGGCTTATATAGGTGAATCCATGGAGGGCCACCATTGACTAGTTTTTGAAAGAGTCTTTTTTAGCTTCGACGAAGGCAATATAGGCGCGGCTCAAACTAATCGACTTTGAAAAAACAATATCTATACCTACACTATATACGATTTAGAGTAATAGCAAAAAAGATTAGGCTATTGAACAGAGAATTGTAAAAAAAAGGAAAGAGATCGAAAAGATCTTTTGCCAAAAATTAGCCTTTGGTCCACTTATATCGATATCTCCCTTCAATGAATATTTTTTCTATGGGTTGACCAATCCCAATCGTCAACTAGAATGATTTCCTTTTCAATTGATTTGATTCAACGAGGGGCCCAAAAATTTGTAATAAATACGAAATGGAATGAACTTTGATCAATCACTTTTTACGCAATGAGTCGGTACGAATCAATTTGTCCTTTTTGATTGTATCCACGCAGGATCATGATAAAGAGCGGGAAAGAAGAATTTACAAAAACGGAATTTCTAAAAAATCAAAAATGGGCTGGTTCGAAGAGGGGATCAAATTGAATGGCGCTAAGCCAACTCTTGCGGCTGTTTCGACGAATGATTCTCAAATCCGATTGGCTCTAAGATGGATGAAGGGTTGGTTTCCATTAGGAAAGAAATACGTGTATATGGTATATTAGCTAGTTCGATAGGAATTAACGATCGATCTAATTTGACCTCCGAATGTGAATTTATGCGGAGAGTCTCCTATGCGAAGTTCGTAGTTATTTCGACTGGCTGAATCGTAGCGAGGGAAGAATTAAATCATAATTCATTGGGTGAGTGTATCATTAACCATTTCTTTTTTTGGGACGAGGAACTTATCATGAATCCACTGATTTCTGCCGCTTCCGTTATTGCTGCTGGATTGGCTGTAGGGCTTGCTTCTATTGGACCTGGAGTTGGTCAAGGTACTGCTGCGGGCCAAGCAGTAGAAGGTATCGCAAGACAGCCGGAGGCGGAGGGGAAAATACGAGGTACTTTGTTACTTAGTCTAGCTTTTATGGAAGCTTTAACAATTTATGGCCTGGTTGTCGCATTAGCCCTTTTATTTGCGAATCCTTTTGTTTAATCTTAGAAATATGAAAACCTTTTTTTTTCATTTTGGATTGCCTTTTCCTTCGGCTTTGCTTTTTCAAATTCTATCAAGATTTCATTCTTACAATTCCTCATTCGTTGAAAAAATAACCCACGGGAAGGGCTGATTTGCAGATGAGGAGTTAGTATGCCGACTCGCTTTCAGCCTTCCCCTTTGTAGTCCAAAAAGGCCCTTTTTAGGAAGGGTTGCAGCGGGGAATTCAGAATTGATTCGAAAATCGATTTGATTTTCGAGTCGATTTCGAAATAGGACGAAATGGGAAAATAAGAATGATTATCCTCTTGATTAGTTGCGTCAGTACCCAACCAAGATCCCCCCATAGAAAGGGGGCGAAGTGATACAAAGTGATACAAAAAGACTTCTGTTCGATTTTTGAGTCTATCTATAAGAGGAGATCATATGAAAAATGTAACCGATGCTTTCCTTTCTTTAGGCCACTGGCCATTCGCCGGGAGTTTCGGGTTTAATACCGATATTTTAGCAACAAATCCAATAAATCTAAGTGTAGTGATTGGGGTATTGATCTTTTTTGGAAAGGGAGTGTGTGCGAGTTGTTTCTTTCAAGAATAGGCTGGATCCAACCAGCTGTACTTTTTTCGTTAGAACTAGGAACGAAAGGTGCATGAACTTGCGAATTCCTTCTAAATAAATGAAAAAATTCAGAAATCATAGGGAAGAACCATAGCATTTCGTAATTCATTGGTCAATAGACTTTGATTCTCTATCACCTAATAATGTGGGATCAGTAACATGGTTAAAGCTAAATCATTTGAAGTCCAGACGGAGCATGGTATTCTTTCTACCCCTATTTTAATATATATGTAAATATATAGATGACTTCAAAAAAATCATTTTATTGCTATAGAACACTCATATCGATAAACTGATTGAAACTACTTATTGGATTTGATTCCCTTTTTAGACAATGCTGAATGGACAACCTATCTATTATTGTGTCTTAAAGTAAGAAACCGTTTTTGGATTGCAAAAAGAAAACTAAACAACTTTGCTGACAATTACATAGTTTTTGTTTGGTCAGAAGAGTCCTCCGAATCTTTTTGTCTTGGATTCGTGATTCCTTTCAAAAATTTTTTCTTTTTGAATATGACGAGAGAATAGAGAATAGAGGATAGGCTCATTACATTCAAAAAAAGATATATGAATGTACCATACAAAATACATAATTGAAGTAATTGAGCGTGAGAGCCAAATGAATCGAAAGATTCATGTTTGGTTCGGGAAGGGATCATGGAAATTTTGAAAGGAATGGAAATAATCTACTTTCATTAAGTGATTTATTAGATAATCGAAAGCAGAGAATCTTGAATACTATTCGAAATTCAGAAGAATTACGCGAGGGCGCCATTGAACAGTTGGAAAAAGCCCGGGCTCGCTTACGTAAAGTAGAAATAGACGCAGATCAGTATCGAGTGAATGAATACTCTGCGATAGAACGGGACAAATTGAATTTGATTAATTCCATTTATACGACTTTGGAACAACAAGAAAATAACAACAAGGAAACTCTTCGTTTTGAACAACAAAGGGCGATTAATCAAGTCCAACAATGGGTTTTACAACAAGCCTTACAAGGAGCTTTAGGAACTCTGAATAGTTGTTTAAACAATGAGTTACATTTACGTACCATCAGTGTTAATATTGGCATATTGGGGGCAATGCAAGAAATAACTAATTAATCCTTCTACTGTCTCCTATAGGCATTATTTTTTCTTTTTATTTTCTAATTAGAATTAAGAAAGACGCATGGTAACCATTCGAGCCGACGAAATTAGTAATATTATACGCGAACGTATTAAGCAATATAATAGAGAAGTAAAGATTGTAAATACCGGTACCGTACTTCAAGTAGGCGATGGCATTG